AGCGTATCCTCTCTTCTCCCCTTGTATTCCACAATATAATATAGAAACGAATCGTTGATCCAAGACCAGGATTTTTGGAGGACTCTACCGACCAGAAAAAAATCTGTAATTCTCAGCAAGGTTGTTTCTTTTTTTCTCCAAATCCAAAAATTCCTCTTATTTTATGTACAGGTTGTCAATTCAGCATTGGGTAAAAAAAGGACAGGGGTGCCCCCTTTCCAGTAAATGGTTCAAACCCTTTATATCGATATGAGTGTTCTATATCGGAATCGGATAAATTGCAACTATTTATTTTGAAAGCATCACTATACTAAACTAATATAGTGGTAGAAAGAATACCAATGTTGCGCCTGGACTTCAAACAATTGAGTTTTAACCATCTTAAGGATCCCACATTATTGGTTGATAGAGAATCAAAGTCGATTTCCCAATGAGTCACGAAATGCTATGGTTCGTACATATGATTTACGAATTAATTCAGAAGTAATTCGCCAGATAGTACACCTTTATTTTCAAGTTCTAAAGAAAAAAAAAGTGCAGCTGGTTGAATCCAGCCTTGTATTGAAATAAACAACTCGCACACACTCCCTTTCCAAAAAAGATCAATACGCCAAGTACTAGACTGAGATTTATTGGATTTGTTGCTAAAATATCGGTATTAAATCCGAAACTCCCGGCGGATGACCAGTGACCCAAGGAAACGAAAGAATCGGTTACATTTTTCATATGATCTCCTCTTATAGATAGTACTACTTGACCAGAGCTTATAGTACTTTGCCCCCCATTTTTTTTTGTTTATTTGATTTTTTTATTGACTTATTTCGATTTCATTTATCAGTATTCAATATAGAATATAGGAATTCTGGAAATTCCTATTTCTTTCTTATTTCAATTCAAGTTCCCAACCCAATAAGAAAATACTGAATTTGCTTAGTATTAGGTCCCAGGCCTTATGTCCATTGCGAAATGCCTCATTTGTAGCAGCACTTCCTAAAAACAAAAAAAGGAGTTTCCTTTGGACTAAGAAGGGGAGAAGGCGAGTGAATCCGCTAATTGAATTCCTCATCCTCAAATAAGTCCTTCCCGGAGTATTGTCTCAACGAATAATTGAAAGGTATGAATTGTAGGAGTTCAATTTTGATAAAATTCGAAAAAGCAAGCGACAAGACCCAAGACTGAGATAAAAAAAAAAGAAAAGAATTTCCCATTTCTATTTCGAGGATGAAACTAAACAAAAGGATTTGCAAATAAAAGTGCTAATGCCACGACCAGTCCATAAATTGTTAAAGCTTCCATAAAAGCCAGGCTGAGCAATAAAGTACCTCGTATTTTACCCTCTGCTTCGGGTTGTCTCGCGATACCTTCGACGGCTTGTCCCGCAGCAGTACCTTGACCAACTCCAGGTCCAATAGAAGCCAGCCCTACGGCCAATCCAGCAGCAATAACGGAAGCGGCAGCAATCAGTGGATTCATGGTAAGTTCCTTGCAAAAAAGAAAGAAATGGTTAATGATACAATAAACCATTGAATTATGACTTATTCTTCCTTCCACTCCTAAAGTAAGATCGAGCCGGTCGAAATAACTAAGACCTATGAGTGAAAATTCAAGTAATGAGAATATGGAATCGTCAGAACAACTTGGATATCTCATTTTTCATTCCTATCCGTGGAGTTTTTTTATCAATTCATAGGGTTCTGGGTCTTCCATTTCTTTATTCCGAAAGCCCTCTTTCATTTCTTCATCCTTTCTCTTTGATTCGATATGCCTGCTTTCGTCTGTTTATTCATTCGGCCCAAACGAAAAAGAGGGACTTTCTATTCTATTGGAATCCCCATCGAAATTCATGGTATGGTGTGGGGAAGGACAAAAGAGATATAGGTCGTTCATATAGATAACTAGTCACTATCTACTATCCTATATACACGTGTTTCTTCCATAACGTAAACCAAAGATTTCGATCTTCTATTCCACGGGCCACGAGATTTTATCCTTTTTCTAAAGATAGATAAGAGTTGGTTTATAGCCATTCCATATACTTAGTTCGACCCCCTAACCTATTTTTATGAAGTTCATATTCGTTTACTTTTCTTTATCATTATCCCGCATGACTACAAAGAGAAAAGAGACAAATTCATTTGTATGAATCATTCCCTAGAATAGAAAGATTTGATATCTAATTGCACGCAATTCATTTGAATTTTGACCAATCGTTGAAACTCAAAGGAAGTGGGACTGTAAAACCGCGTTTTTTGTTTAATAGAATAGCATGCCGGGACTAGATAAGATAAGATAAGACTTCTTAATACAAAATACAAATAATAAATCGTCATAGTGTGATTGACTGAACAAATCAAAATAGAATATTCATTGGAAGGGATATGACAGAAATCGGTCAAAAAAAGGGAATCCTAGGAAAAAACTCTTTGAGATCCCTTTCCCTTTTTTACTATTTTTACTATATCAATAATAATAAATAATCTTTTTGCCTTTTTTGACTACTATTCTAGATCGTATATACTCTATTCTATTTGTATATATTATCCGTACATTGCATTGCGATAACGTAAAAAAAAAAAAAGCAAAGCTAGTCAATGATGACCCTCCATGGATTCTCCTATATAAGCCGCGGCTAAAGTTGCAAAAATAAGAGCTTGAATACCACTTGTAAATAATCCAAGGAACATGACAGGTATAGGAACCACTGAAGGTACTAAAGAAACAAGAACAACAACTACCAATTCATCGGCCAATATATTCCCAAAAAGTCGAAAACTCAGCGATAAGGGTTTTGTGAAATCTTCTAGGATGTTAATAGGTAAAAGGATTGGAGTGGGTTGAATGTATTTAGCAAAATAACCCAATCCCTTTTTTGTAAGACCCGCATAGAAGTATGCCACTGACGTAGGTAAAGCTAAAGCAACCGTAGTATTTATATCATTGGTGGGCGCGGCTAACTCCCCATGAGGTAATTGTATGATTTTCCAAGGTAAAAGAGCCCCCGACCAGTTAGAAACAAAAATAAATAAGAACATAGTTCCAATAAAGGGAACCCAAGGACCATATTCTTCTCCAATTTGGGTTTTACTCAAGTCTCGAACGAATTCAAGGACATATTCGAAGAAATTCTGACCGTCGGTAGGAATGGTTTGCGGATTTCGAACGGCTATAGTGGCGGAACTTAGTAAGATAGCCATTACGAACCAAGAAGTGATAAGTACTTGGGCATGTACTTGGAAACCCCCTATTTGCCAATAAAAATGCTGGCCTACTTCGACACCGGATATATCATATAGCCCTTTTAGTGTGTTGACGGAAGATGGTAGAAGATTCATATTGACCTCTTACAGAAATAGAACTTAAAAAGCCATTATTTTGATTCAACCATCTCTTTCTCGACTCACCCACTTATATATTTCGGATACCCAGTAATTACAGACTATTCCCGGCGCTTTTTTTCTCTTTTGTTATATTCAGAAATTGTAACCAATTCGATAAATCCATGGAGTTCCTGAAGTAATTGACTTATCTTATTATTAATCAACAATTTCTTATATAGCTAGAACGGCCCTCACAAATTGCAAATATGAGTTTTTTAAGAATGAATCGGATTGACGCCCTAGCGTCATCATTGGCGGGAATCGAAAGATCTGCGAGATCCGGGTCACAATTTGTATCGATTAAACAAATTGTTGGAATTCCCAAAGTGATACATTCTCGAAGAGCGGTATATTCTTCGTGCTGATCAAGGATAATTACAATATCAGGCACCCCCGTCATATATTTGATGCCACCCAGATATCTTTGCAAGTGAGATAATTGTCTCTTCAACATTGCTGCATCTCTTTTAGGAAGACGGTTGAATCTTCCCCTCTTTTGTTCCGCTCTAAGGTCCCTGAACTTTTGAAGTCTCGTTTTCGTAGTGGACCAATTCGTTGACATACCACCGAGCCATTTTTTATTAACATAATGACATCGCGCCCTTATTGCAGCCGATGCTACTAAATCAGTTGCTATGATTTTGGTACCAACTAGTAAGAATTGTTTTCTCCTACTTGATGCATCAAAAAGTAAATCACAAGCTTCTGATAAAAAACGAGCAGTTCTCGTAAGATTGGTAATATGCCTACCCTTACGTTTTGTCAATATGTAAGGTGCCATTCTAGGATTCCATTTCTTAGTACCATGACCAAAATGCACTCCTGCTTTGATCATCTCTTCTAATTGGATGTTCCAATATCTTCTTGTCATTTCTCCCCACACTTTCTCTTTTTGTTTAAGAGACGAGGTACCCTGAAATAAAAAATTGTTCCGAAGGAACCTTCTACCGGAGATTTAACATGGATACACGGTCCGAGCGATGACTTCCTTTCTATTCCTTAGTTCTTTTTTATAAGAAGAGTAGGTAGTGAAAGTGAAATGAAAAGGATGAATCCCTTCTTAGGAATCAATAAATTCTGTGAATTATTGTTCTGATATATCTATCTCATGAAAATTCTTTGGAATTGGAATACAAGAAGAAAAAAAATCTTTGTGGTAGAACAAAATATCTCTCATACCCCCTTCGAATAGATTCTTAGTTTTCGTTTCCAACGAAATGTCGCCGTGTTGGCTGGAAGGGTGCACTAATCCTTTGAATCCGGTACCAACCGGTATCATACCCCCCAGAACAACATTTTCTTTCAGACCCTTCAACCAATCGATACGACCTCGTAGAGCCGCCTTTGCTAAAACTCGAGCAGTTTCTTGAAAACTCGCTTCGGATATGAAACTTTGAGTATTCAGAGACGCCCTCGTTATTCCCAAAAAGACGGCTCGATAACAGGCCGCTTCTTCCAACGCACGCCCTGTTCGTTCCGCACGCAACAACCCAATTAGCTCGCCAGGTGAAAAAACATTAGACATTCCCTCTTCTGAAACCAACACTTTTGATGTTATTTGACGTACAATAATTTCTATATGCCTATTATGGATCTGCACTCCCTGGGATCGATAAACCCTTTGAATCTTATTAACCAAAGAAATCCGACTTTGCGATATGGTTAGCTCAGCGCCAATCAAGAATCCCCAAGGAATCCCAAGAATTCTTGTTATAGATTCGTTCCAACCCTCAACCCTCTTTTCTAAGTTCATTGATATTGAATCAACCGAACGCGCTTCTAAGACTTGTTCTACTTTTGGAAGACCCTGCGTTATATCACTAGATCTTGATTTTTCATATAGAAATGTAAGTAAAGGATCTCCTCCGTACATTATTTCTCCATAATGACCATGAACGGTTGCTCCCGGAATAGCCAAATAGGGCTTAGCAGATCTTATTACTAAAAAGTCAACATGAATAATCAGAACCTGGCCAGATTTTAGAGGCGTCCCATATTGAGATATAGATAGATTTTCACAAAAAAACTGTCCAAGGCTAATTATTGTTGATCTTTCGTCACAATAATCGTGATGGAGACAATACCAATTCGAATTGAATGGATTCCAAATCCTGTTACTGCATGGATCAGGATTATAAATTCTCCCATTTTCATCCATTAAAAAATATTGAAGTATTTGAAAATCCGCTTTTAGATTGTCAAGTAGCAAATATTTATTTATCAAGATCTGATTATGAGTTATTAAATAGTAAAATGAATAAAAATTCGCAATTTTAGGGACAACCCCTAAGGGACCAAATGAATTCCTAATTGGAAGTACGGAATCCCCTTTATTTGTATTTGATTTTTTTGTTAGATTCTTATATTTGAAATCGTCGAATGGGCCTATTCGAAAACAATTAGATGATGACAAAATTATCAAAGATTTACATTCCTTATTTCGATTCAACAACGTACGAATAGTTCCTTGCTGTTGGGTAAGCAATTGTTGAATCCTTGCCTTGGAATAAAAAGGATTGGTGCGATCTGCTCCATTAACCAGGATCAACTCGGACTCTGCCGGAGCATTCCTTTTTCTGGTATACGAAATAGGGGATTTCACTAAGTCCATTCTGATGAAATCTTGAATCAGATCATTTACCCTTATTTCAACAAAGGAAGCATGAATCTCCTCCATAGAAGAACCCTTTTTTTCTTGGCACCAATTCAATACTAAACAAGTTCGAACTAATTGAATATTTGTATGAGAAATTCCTCGAATTGGTTTGCCATTTCCACAAAGGATATAATTGACAACTCGAAGTTGCACATTATCCCTTTCCTGCAACGGATCCTGAGGGAAAAGCGTTGCGAAATTTATCCCATCCGCGATTTCATACCTAACTACGGGTCGAACTAAAACAAAATACCTTTTCTTAGCAGGGGCAATCCGTTCGACATAGCTCCAATTTTTCACTTTTTTTGATTCCTTTGAATTTTTTTTTTCCCTTCCGGGTGGTATCAAGATACCGCTCTGCCAGGAGATCTTATCTGTCTCTCCGGGAAAATAAATATCTCCAGAAAATATTTTCAGTTCAATCTTTTTTGTTTTTTTCTCTACTTGGACCAATCCGCCTACTCGGCTTCTTGTTTTGAAAGTGATTTCTGTATCTACCCCAATAATACTATTATTTCGTACCATTACGGAAGACGATCCGGGTAAAATATGCACTTCCTCGGGAATGCAAAAAATTTGATCTATTTTCGTTTGGTATTTTGGCATTCTTCGATACTCAATCAAATCTTCTTTCTTTACGCTCGAACGCGCCTCGATAGTCCCATATTTAGTAATTCCCGAACTCTTTCTTCTGTATCGGGGATCGTCGAAATAAGCAAGAATACTATTTCTATGGAAAATCCCATTTATAGGTATTTCAATCGAGAGACCCGAGGGGGTTATTAGTTCTTTTTCTTGTCCTTGATTATATTGGAATGGAATGATGAATCGATTTCTTCTCCTCTTTGACAAGAAAAAGAAATCAGAATTCCCGTGGAGAATGGCAGTATATGTGAGATTACAAGGACCGTTGGGTATGATTCGACCAGGTCCTAAATAATCAAGAATCCTCTCCCCGTGTTTACCAAAGGGCTCTGAACTCAAAAATGTGTTATATCTTGCTTGATCATTAGGAACTAATAGATTAGAATTAGAAATGGATTTTCCTTCAGCAGAAAGAGAATGAACATTCATTTGATCCTGATCCTTGTGGAGTGAAACAGAGAGCATACTGGATCTGTACGGAACCCCCGATACTATCCATAAATGACTTGTTTTTGGTAAGAGATGAACATTACCATATGTATAGTCGGGTGCATGGTACACCGCGGTACTCCAATGCATTTCTCCCTCTGAGTCAGAATAAATATGTTTTCGAACCCTATCTTTCAAATTCAAGGTGGATGTTCCCGCGCGAATCTCCGCAATCACTTGTTCTGATTCTACATATTGATCATTTTGAACTAAAAGAAAACTTTTTGGTGGAATAGTCACATTATGTAGAATATCTTGATCCTCAATAGTTACATATAGGGCTATATAACATAGAAAAGCAGGATGACCATGACATGTACGTGTAGGATGAAG